GAATAGGTCAATTAAACGGTATTTCCATAGCAATTGGGATTATGGATTTTCAGTTTATGGGAGGCAGTATGGGATCCGTAGTAGGCGAGAAAATAACGCGTTTGATCGAATATGCTACAAATGGATCTCTCCCTCTTATTATAGTGTGTGCTTCCGGGGGAGCGCGCATGCAAGAAGGGAGCTTGAGCTTGATGCAAATGGCGAAAATATCTTCAGCTTCATATGATTATCAATCAAATAAAAAATTATTCTACGTATCAATCCTTACATCTCCTACAACTGGTGGAGTAACCGCCAGTTTTGGTATGTTAGGAGATATTATTATTGCCGAACCTAATGCCTACATTGCATTTGCGGGTAAAAGAGTAATTGAACAAACATTGAATAAGACAGTACCTGATGGGTCACAAGAAGCTGAGTACTTATTCCAAAAGGGCTTATTTGACCTAATTGTACCGCGTAATCTTTTAAAAGGTGTTCTGAGTGAGTTATTTCAACTTCACGGTTTCTTTCCATTAAAAGAAAATTTCATCAAGTAGATCATTTTATTCTATATATAGAATAATCAAAATGTGAAGTTTTACTTGAGGTCATAACATCTAATTGGATAATGGATTTGAAGTTGTTACTAATCTTATTTCCTCCAGATCCCTTTTTCCAACACTTAACCTATATAACCAACACTTAACCTATATAATTAGTAATCGATTAGTAATCGGGAGAACTCTATCAACAGAATAGGATAAAAACGTAAATTCTTACCCTAAATTATTCTTTTTATTATTTATTTTATAATAAAAATTATAAATAAAATGAATGCTCTTACATATTTATTATTTATAAATATTGAAAAGAATGCAAAATAAAATGAAAATCAAATAAAATATAGAATAGGAATCTTGCATTTCTTTTATATATTACTTGATAATTTCCATTTTTTAATTTTAATAGGAATCTCTGTCAGATCGGATTCTTTCGAACCCTTTGATAACTTACTTGTAATAAACTTTTTTATTGTTTTATTCGAAGTATAAAAGAACAATAAGAAATTTATATACTTTAAAAAGGTAAATAGGTACACTTATTTAGTTCTACATTTCTTGTACCTATACCTATTATTATGATAATAGATATACTTATCATAAGATATCTTTATAACAGGTACAAATAGTAAATCGAGGTATCCATTCTATGACAACTTTCAACTTTCCCTCCTTTTTTGTGCCTTTAGTAGGTCTAGTATTTCCGGCAATTGCAATGGCTTCTCTATCTCTTCATGTTCAAAAAAACAAAATTGTCTAGGCCCAATCTCATCCATCTTTTTTTTTCAATACTCGGGCTTGGATTATACTCAGACTACAGATATCTATTTATTTAGTGGACATAGTCTACAACATGTGTATTCTTCCCAATACAAATAAAAGACCTGTTATACACGTAGAAACATCATGACATGATATACGGATAAATAGATTCTATCTATTCTTAAATAAGACGGCAGATATTTGAAATGGAAAGTACAAATAAAAAAAATAAAAATATATATGTAGTAGATATTCAGGATCATATGAATGGGATATTCTTTTGTCTAACTGATTCGATGAATTACTCCTAATGGTTCATATCATAATAAGAGTGCTAGTTGATGAGAGTTACTTCGGGAACAAAAAAATAAAGTCAAATTCATTTGGGTTATTATCTCAATTTCAATAAAATGAAACAACTGGATCGAGTATGAACTGGCGATCAGAACGTATATGGATAGAACTTATAACAGGGTCTCGAAAAGCAAGTAATTTCTTTTGGGCCTGTATCCTTTTTTTAGGTTCAACGGGATTCTTATTAGTTGGAACTTCTAGTTACCTTGGCAGGAATTTGATATCTTTATTTCCTTCTCAGCAAATCCCTTTTTTCCCACAAGGGATCGTGATGTCTTTTTATGGAATCGCAGGTCTGTTTATTAGCTCCTATTTGTGGTGCACAATTTCGTGGAATGTAGGTAGTGGTTATGATAGATTCGATAGAAAAAAGGGAATAGTGTGTATTTTTCGTTGGGGATTTCCTGGAAGAAATCGTCGCATCTTCCTTCGATTCCTTATGAGAGATATTCAGTCGATTAGAATAGAGGTTAAAGAAGGTATTTATCCTCGGCGTGTACTTTATATGGAAATCAGAGGCCAGGGTGCTGTTCCTTTAACCCGTACTGATCAGAATTTGACTCCACGAGAAATTGAACAAAAGGCTGCAGAGTTGGCCTATTTTTTGCGCGTGCCCATTGAAGTATTTTGAAATGAATTGATCCAAGGGGGGTTCTTTTACTTTGAAATCTGAAAAAAAAAAGGGGGGGTGGGGGAAGTGGATCATTCAGGCATTTATTGAAAGGATGTAATTGCTTCGAATGAAGAAATAATAAAAATTTTTTTTTTCCAGATCCAAGGACTAACCAATCAATTAAATAAGGGGGAATTGGTCTATGGATTCAATACCGTGTTATATAATTCATGTTTCATGGAAATATGACAGATTGGATAGAGTCGAGGAATGAAGTGGTTTCGTTAAAAATTCACAGATTAAAAATGCAAAAAAAAAAAGCATTAAACCCCCTTCTATATCTTACATCTATAGTCTTTTTGTCCTGGTCGATTTCTTTCTCATTTAAAAAAAGTATAGAATCTTTGGTTACTCATTGGTGGAATGCAGGGCAATCCGAAGTTTTTTTGAATGATATTCAAGAAAAAAGCGCCCTAGAAAAATTCATAGAATTAGAAGAACTCTTCCTTTTGGATGAAATGATAAAGGAGTCCCCGGATACACATATACAAAAACTTCGCATAGGAATACACAAAGAAACGATACAGTTGGTCAAAATGTACAACGAGGGTCATATCCATACCATTTTAAACTTTTCGACAAATATAATAAGTTTCGCTATTCTAAGCGGTTTTTCTATTTTGGGTAATGAACAACTTGTTATTTTAAATTCTTGGGTTCGGGAATTTATATATAACTTAAGCGATACAATAAAAGCTTTTTGTATTCTTTTATTAACTGATTTATGTATTGGATTCCACTCGCCTCATGGTTGGGAACTAATGATTGGTTCTGTCTACAAGGATTTTGGATTTTCTCATAATAATCAAATTATATCGGGTCTTGTTTCCACCTTTCCAGTCATTCTAGATACAATTTTAAAATATTTAATCTTCCGTTATTTAAATCGTGTATCTCCGTCACTTGTAGTCATTTATCATTCAATAAATGACTAAAAAATGATCTACTGAAATGAATCGAATCATAATGGTTTTTAAGTATACTTCGTACATAAGTACATAAACAAACCATTCAAAATCTTACTCATTCTTTATGTTTCTACCCATCCAGGAAATGACTCCTGGATTACAGTAAAATCGCAGAATCGTGGATAGGGAACTCTACAAGCAACCTACCCCCATTTATTGTAGAAATTTTCGGGATCAATGATTGGACCATGCAAAATAGAAATATCTTTTCTTGGATAAAGGAGCAGATGACTCGATCCATTTTCGTATCGATCATTATATTTATATATGTAATAACTCAGACATCTATTTCACATGCATATCCCATTTTTGCACAACAGGGTTATGAAAATCCCCGAGAAGCAACTGGGCGTATTGTATGCGCCAATTGTCATTTAGCTAATAAGCCCGTGGATATTGAGGTTCCACAAGCGATACTTCCGGATACTGTATTTGAAGCAGTTGTTCGAATTCCTTATGATATCCAAGTGAAACAAGTTCTTTCGAATGGAAAAAAGGGGTCCTTGAATGTGGGGGCCGTTCTTATTTTACCTGAGGGATTCGAATTAGCCCCCCCCAACCGTATTTCTCCGGAAATGAAAGAAAAGATGGGCAATCTTTCTTTTCAGAGTTATCGTCCTACTAAAAAAAATATTCTTGTGATAGGTCCTGTTCCTGGTCAGAAATATAGTGAAATTACCTTTCCTATTTTGTCTCCAGATCCTCTTACTAATAAAGACGTTTATTTTTTAAAATATCCTATATACGTGGGCGGTAATAGGGGAAGGGGTCAGATTTATCCTGATGGGAGTAAGAGTAACAATACAGTCTATAATGCTACAGCATCGGGTATAGTAAGCAAAATTGTACGTAAAGAAAAGGGGGGGTATGAGATAACCATAGGGGATGTATCAGACGGACGCTCGGTCATTGATATTATACCTCCGGGCCCAGAACTTCTTGTTTCAGAGGGTGAATCCATCAAGCTTGATCAACCATTAACGAGCAATCCCAATGTGGGTGGATTTGGTCAGGGGGATGCCGAAATAGTACTTCAAGACCCATCGCGCGTCCAAGGTCTTTTTTTCTTCTTGGCATCTGTTATTTTGGCACAAATCTTTTTGGTTCTTAAAAAGAAACAGTTTGAGAAGGTTCAATTGTCCGAAATGAATTTCTAGAGCTACGTATTTCATTTCGTTTCGAAACATTATTTATCAAAATACTAAACTTCTTGTTGATCGATGCAATGCAATTAAGTATACTCAAAAAACCACCTTTGCTTTGTTTAGACTCTATATATTTTATTTTATCTATTTAATAATTATAAGCTAAAGCTATTTGAAATTAAAATTACTTGTATTCCGTTGCTAATAATATACTAGCATGTAGTTTGTGAATAATACTAGAACTTTTAGTTGTTTTGATCCCAGTCCCCGCTTGAAATTTTATGCTGTGATTTTCTAGAAAATTTTTGAACTTTTATGTATTATGGAATGATTAAACGAAAAGTCTCATTAAATTAAATAGTAAGAACTCAATCGCCCCCCGCTTTTTGGGGGGCGATTGAGTTCTTACTATTTAATTTTCTTACTATTTAATTAATGTCCACAACAACAGAGTTCATATTATTACTACAGGGATGAGCCTAATCCAGAATATGAACCATAAAAGAAAACACCTATTAAACCGATCACAAGAATACCAGCTACAGTGCCTATAAGC